AAACATTTTCAATTGAATTTATCCTTTCAATTGGTTGGTATTTTTGCTTATCCTCGTATCTTTCAAAAATTGAAACTTAGGGAAGTGCTTTATAAACATATGTATAAAAAGAACATATTTCATTTAGCCTTTTCATGCCTACTATAACTAGTTATTTTGGTTTTCTACTAGCAGCTTTGACTATCACCTCAGCTCTATTTATCGGTCTGAGCAAGATACGACTTATTTGAAATTAATTAAATGAACAATTCATAAAAAAAATCTTTCTATGGCAGTTCATATCTTCTACAGTTACTTAACGTATCAATTTCCAATTCTTGGTCATTGAGATTTATAGTCAATACAGATTAATATTTAAGGATAAATATTACCTCCCCTTTCCCCTTTCAAACAAATTGAAATGATTGAAGTTTTTCTATTTGGAATCGTCTTAGGTCTAATTCCTATTACTTTGGCCGGATTATTCGTAACTGCATATTTACAATACAGACGTGGTGATCAGTTGGACCTTTGATTAATTAACATCTCTTTTTTGATTGACCTCCTACTTCCTTTAATCCGCGGGAGGTCAAATTTAGATTGCTGTTCAATTATTTAAGTGTAATTTTCGACCTAACGCGATTAACAAGAACACAGAATCACGCTCTGTAGGATTTGAACCTACGACATCGGGTTTTGGAGACCCACGTTCTACCGAACTGAACTAAGAGCGCCTTATTATCATTATCACAATAAAGATTTTGTGACCCCAATTAATCTTGCATATATATCATAAAATTAAAGATTTATTATGTATGTCCAATTTATCTCAATTGATCCCTCGTTACTGCTCATAAGATAAGTAATAGGTAGGGATGACAGGATTTGAACCCGTGACATTTTGTACCCAAAACAAACGCGCTACCAAGCTGCGCTACATCCCTTTCAATTGGTCTACAGTGTCATTGTAGAGAATCCCTGTCTTGTTTTCCACATCTTTACTTCCTCCATTGATATACAAAAATTCTCTTTTCATTTCTTCTTTTTGGTCTCATATATCATATAACAAACATATAATATATTAAAAGACTTATATTATATAAAGTATGAAATAAATATGAAACCTACCATAAAAAATTAATATTTTTTAGTAATTTCAGGTAGAAATATCTTTTTTGTACATTTTAATTTTAATTAGGGACTCCGCGTACAAATACAGGCGGTCAGTCATTAACTACATATACACATCTGGTCATATATGTATTACCATTATGTATTACAAATTACAATAAAATTACAATAACGAATAAAGAAAGAGGAGTTTTTCAAATGCGAGATCTAAAAACATATCTCTCCGTGGCACCGGTAGTAAGTGCTTTATGGTTCGGGTCTTTGGCAGGTTTATTGATAGAGATCAATCGTTTTTTTCCGGATGCGTTGATATTCCCCTTTTTTTCATTTTAGTTATTGATATGAGAAGGGGGAAGAAGATTAGAGATACAATCAAATCTCTGTAACTAATCCCTACCCTTGCCTTCTTTTTTTCTTTGTTTTTTTTTTTTAGAATAAGTTATTCTAAAAAAAAAAAAACAAAGAAAAAGCGGTTTCGCCCTCAGTGAAACTATGAACCCGGGCCCAGGCTCAAATTAATATTAATATAATAATAGAGTGGAAATGAAAATGTGATGGTTGGGGCAACTATATCATACAAGATACTTAACTGAAAATACTGTACGGCAATTCTTAATTATAAATATAGTTAGAAATCATTATATTACTTATTATTACTATATTGATTGCAACGAAATCTTTCTTTTATAATTTGATTTCGAGTTACCTGCTTCTATTTTTTTTTGTCCTTTATTCTTCCTTGCTTCGGATCGGAAAATTAAAGAATTGAGTGAATCATAAACCAAAGGAGGTTCATGGCCAAGGGTAAAGATGTCCGAGTAACAGTTATTTTGGAATGTACCAGTTGTCTTCGAAATCGTGTTAATAAGGAATCAACGGGCATTTCCAGATATATTACTCAAAAGAATCGACACAATACGCCTGGTCGATTGGAATTGAGAAAATTCTGTCCCTGTTGTTACAAACATACGATTCATGGGGAGATAAAGAAATAGATCGAATCGACCGCTCGTGTGTCAGTCTTCCAAGGAAGGTGAAAAATTACATATTATATATAACATATATTTATTTAAATATAAACAAACCCAATCCTATTTCTTAATTCTACATCATGTTTGATCCGATCGAAATAGGATTGGGATTTTCAGGATAAGGAATAAACAAACCATGGATAAATCCAAGCGAATCCTTCTTAAATCCAAGCGATCTTTTCGTAGGCGTTTGCCTCCGATCCAATCGGGGGATCGAATTGATTATAGAAACATGAGTTTAATTAGTCGATTTATTAGCGAACAAGGAAAAATATTATCTAGACGGGTAAATAGGTTGACCTTAAAACAACAACGATTAATTACTATTGCTATAAAACAAGCTCGTATTTTATCTCCGTTACCTTTTCTTAATAATGAGAAACAATTTGAAAGAAGCGAGTCAACTCGTAAGAAAAAAAAAAAAATTGGAGAAGAATAAATATTTTTTATTGAACGTGTTTCTTCATTTTGATGACTTTATCATATTTTATCATACTAATTTCTACTCTACCTTCCCAGAGTTCATTCTCCAGGGAACTCCATTTAAACTATTCCAACGGATTCCTTCCAATCTCTTTATTTTATGATCTCGTTGGAAATCATATAAAGACAACTCTTATTTAATATAGCTATTTGTGCAAGTATTTTACGATTAAGAAGCAACTGTCTCTTGTACAGATTGTGTATTAATTTGCTATAACTAAAGTATACTTTATTCTCGCGAATTACTGCATTTATCCGAGTGATCCACAAACGACGAAAATCTCTCTTTTGTCTACCTCTATCCCGATGAGCCGAAACCAAGGCTCTTATTTTCTGTTGAGTAATAGTACGAGTAAGTCTTGAATGAGCCCCTCGAAAGGTTGATGCAAATAAACGGATTTTTGTTCTACGTCTTCGAGCTATATACCCTCGTTTAATTCTGGTCATTGAATAAATGAAACTTTGATGAATAACTAATCGATTTCCTTTCTTTCAGTTATTCTCTTCCCGTGTCCTAGTCTATTAATAACAAAACGGATTCTTCCAATGTATAAAATAAAAATTCCAATGGCTTTTGCTATTATAACCTTCCCGACCACGATTTTTTCTTTTTTTCTAGGCATTTCACCTATAAAAAAAAAATTGTATTGATACTAGGTATTAAAAACACATAGTAAATAAAAAAGTAATAAATATAAATGGATATAGTGGGTTCCATCGTTTCTATGGTTACTTCTTAAACGGTGAGGTCTTCTCTATACACCGGAGCCCTTCTTTCTTTCATTTAATCAATGTTATTGTTAACTTGTACAGTTCAAACTCTTTGGCTCTACCCATAATTATCCAGTACTAGGTCTTTCACAACGAGATCCACTTATACAGTAACGGTATTTAATTATGAAGATTAGCTGGGTAGCTGACCCTGTTAGTCCGTTCTTGCAAGAGTAAGGCAGAATTTTTCTGCTTTTTAAAATAGGATTTCCCCTGCTTAATGGATACCATTTGCTATCAATGGAGAATTCTTTCTCATCTTAAATTTTAAATTTTTAAATTGAGGTGATTGGATTTGCACCAACGGAAACCATACATTTGATACCATAATAGAAGGATAGATCTTTTTTATTTTTAGATATTGACTGGAGTTCTTCCATTCTATCCTATTCACTGGTATTGATCGTTGATACTGGATCAATTGTTTTCTTTCTTTTGTCCTAGCCCATGATCTGAACGAGTCGCACATACACCCTAGTACATGTTCCTCGTCGTTGAGGACATCCCCCAAGAGCGGGGGATTTCGTGACATTTCTGATTGGCTGTCTTGTGTTTCTAATAAGTTGTTTAATAGTTGGCATGTTGAATCATATACATAATGGGCTGGTTTAGATCGATCTTAACCGGATGCTTATGAATTATTTTATTTCTATATTAATAGATTAATGAGATTAATTAATAGATTAATGAGATTAATTAATAGAATATTAAATAATAGAATATTAAATCCGGTAAGAAGATAAAATCTCAAATAACGAATTCGTGTGAAATCCTTGTTATTTTTTCTTTTTTATTCAGTCGCTACAAGATCAACAATTCCATGAGCTTGGGCTTCTATTGCTGACATAAAAACATCTCTTTCCATGTCTTCGGATACAACCCATAAGGGTTTGCCTGTCCTTTGTGCATAAACCCTTGTGAGGGTTTCGCGCAGCTTCAGTAGTTCTTCCGCTTCCAAGATAAATTCTCCCGTCTGTGCCTCATAAAAAGAGGCAGCAGGTTGGTGGATCATTACCCTGATGATATAACATAATAAATGTTTATTCTATCTCGCATAATGAAAGGTGAAGAGATAAAGAATAATAATAAAAAAAGATATAATTGAACAACCGTACAGGCATCTTCTTTTGCGCATTGCATACGGCTCTATAATGGAATTCACTTTTTTTTTACCTTACTTACACTTACATGGAAAAATTTTTAAATAAATAAATATAAATTAAATTTAAATATAGGGTCTATCAGACTCAGGTTGGTAAATGATCCAATAACCACCCTTCTTTTTGGAGTAGTTCAAAAATACTATGATGGCTCCGTTGCTTTATATATTTATTTCGTTTGTTATTTAGCAATCCCAAAGTTTCTTTTTTTTTTTTTCAAATAAAAAAAACAAGATTTTTTTATTTTCATATTCTTTCATAACATAAATATTGTTAAGATTAAGAGCTCCCGGTGTGAAAACAAAAAAGTTTGTGACGCTGAAATAGGACTCCCGATAGATCGTATAAAATCGGAAATGCCTTTTATCTCATACTACTCTTTCGATACATAATTTAAGGGTAAAAAAAAAAATTCTTATATCGAATTCGAAGTGCCATGCTATTA